ATAGATTCGTAGACCGGGCCGGCTTATCCGTTTTAAATTTAAAAGGTTTCTATAGGACCTTTTTCTATTTCTTGTATGTCGCAGGGTTGAAACCAAAAAATATTTATCGCTTTCTCGATGTTTCCTCACATTTTCGATAAAACCTTCTCGTAAAAGGATTTTAACAATGTTTTCGGTGGTATTAGTAGATGCTATTCGAACTACTCTTTTTCTATCCATACCCGCATTGCGTATAGAGGTTAGTATGTCAGCAATAGTGTCCCTACTCATGATGGACTAAAATTCTTGTTGCCCCCAAATTTGGATATAATCAACATGTTTTTTTTACTTCTTTTTTGGTTTATGAAAAAAAAATTAGATTATTAAATTAAAGGTATATGCGTGAAACACAATCTACTAAATTTATTTGAATCTATTTCTTTCCAATACTCTACTATAACTATATCATAGTCTCATCTTATATTTTAAGACTATTATAATACCTCGGGCGCCAATGAAACTATTTTAGTAAAATTTAAATGCCTCAATTCCCGGGCGATCGCACCAAAAACGCGAGTTCCTTTAGGATTTCCTTCTTGATCAATGACAACTGCGGCATTGTCATCATATCGTATTAGCATACCGTTGTCACGTTTAAGTTCTTTGCAGGTACGTACAATTACAGCTCGGACCACTTCCGATCTTTCTAGGGGCATATTTGGTACTGCTTCTTTAATCACAGCAACAATAACGTCACCGATATAAGCATATCGGCGATTACTCGCTCCTATGATTCGAATACACATCAATTCTCGAGCCCCACTGTTATCTGCTACATTCAAATGTGTCTGGGGTTGAATCATTTTTTTATTTGTTCTTTCAATGCAAAGGGCTAAGAAAAAGAAAGAAATATTTTTTGTCAAAAAAAAAAACCTTACATTTTTCATTCCCAAGATTTCTTTTCTTTGATTCTACATTCTTATCCCAACATAATAAATTGAGTTTTGATAGGCATTTTGGACGCTGCTATTGAAATTGCCTTTCTGGCTATATTTTCTGTGACCCCACCCATTTCATAAAGTATTCGACCCGGTTTAACAACAGCTACCCAATATTCAGGAGAGCCTTTACCCGAACCCATACGTGTTTCTGTGGGTCTTACTGTAACTGGTTTGTCGGGAAATATACGTACCCATATTTTTCCACCACGACGGGCATTTCGTGTCATTGCCCGCCGCCCTGCTTCTATTTGTCTAGATGTGATCCAAGCGGGTTCAAGCGCTTGAAGAGCATATTTACCGAAACTAATATGATTACCTCGATACGACATTCCCTTTATTCGTCCTCTATGTTGTTTACGGAATCTGGTTCTTTTAGGGTTATAGTTGATGGTTCTTTCTGAATTCCACCTCTACTACAGAACCGGACGTGAGAGTTTCGTCTCATCCAGCTCCTCGCGAAAAAAAAAAGGATTCAAAATATTGAATTTGAATTGATATATATATATTTAATGAATAATAGATGAAATCGCGGTATTCTTTGACATTGAATCTAAATCCTATTAGTGTTTTGTATAACCTGTTTGGATATTTTGGATATATAATTAAACCTATTAAACATATATTTCTATTTCTTTTTTCATTGTATCGTATCGGATTGCCCCAAATCCAAAATGTAGCAATCCAAAAAAGAATGTTTTCGCGGGCGAATATTTACTCGAAATATCTATTTTAGTTTAGTTGTAAGGTTAATTCATTACTTCTCAGATCAGAATAGATGAATTATTTCTCGGTTCCTTCCGCCATCCCGACCAATGAATCGTTAGGATTTAGTTTCAATAAAATCTTCTGCATTCATGGGTTCCATCGTTCCCATCGCTTCTTGTTTAATGGTTAGGTCTTACTTAATTTTACAACGGAGCTCTTAATGAAATTTGTTTTTGAGTCAATTTTCTCAGTCTTTATTGGCTCAAGGCTCTTGGTTTTTTGTTCTATATTCTATATCTATATCTATCATTTATTTATGTATGAATCAGTATTGATGCTTTATTACATTGTCTTTTATGAGATGACTAGATGACTCATAGACCTTACATATTGGAATTCTATATCATTGATATTATTTTTCTCTCTTTCTCTCACCCCTCTATCCTATCCACATATTTTTTCTATATTCCGGTTCATACCTTAGAATTCGATTTTTTTCTTTTTTAGTTTATGCAAAACAAATTTCAGTTGCTACAATGATATGAAAAATTTATCATATCTTGACTGCTTTGTTGGATCTAGATAATGCGAAGTGATGAGTTGGTTCTTAGTTCTATAGTTATTAGCTCATACTAAGGGGCTTGTTTTTTTTTGAACCTTATTCCTAAAAAAACCAACGAGTCACACACTAAGCATAGCAATTATATCAAACATTCAATCGAATTTTTATTCAATCCTATAGAATTAAAATTAAAGAATTACGGAATTAAGAGCTCTTTTTTTTTTATCTTCAATCAAAAAAATGAACGAGTTTC